GTCCCTGTAGCTTACAGACAAAGCATGGCACTGAAGACGCCAAGACGGTCGCCCACATACCCAAGGACAAAAGACTTAGTCCCAACCTTACTATTAGTTGCTACCAAACACATACATGCAAGTATCCGCGCCCCAGTGTAAATGCCCCCGCCTTGCTTGAACCCTGGGCCGGGGGGCAGGTATCAGGCACACAACCACCCACGTAGCCCAAGACACCTTGCACTGGCCACACCCCCACGGGCATTCAGCAGTAGTTAACATTGAGCAATAGGCGCAAGCCTGACTCAGTTATGGTAGCACCCAGGGTTGGTAAATCTTGTGCCAGCCACCGCGGTCATACAAGAAACCCAAATTAATAGTAAACGGCGTAAAGAGTGGCACAACCATATCCCGCCAACTAGGGCTGAGATGTAATCAAGCCGTCACACGCCCAGAGTATGCTCAAAACCACCGCCAAGGCGGCCCTAGCCCACGCTCGACGAACAAACCCCACGAAAGCCAGGACTCAAACTGGGATTAGATACCCCACTATGCCCGGCCCTAAACCTCGGTGTTCCACCCCAAACCAAAACACCCGCCAGAGTATTACGAGCACAAACGCTTAAAACTCTAAGGACTTGGCGGTGCCCCAAACCCATCTAGAGGAGCCTGTCCTATAATCGACAACCCACGATACACCCAACCGCCCCTTGCACAAGCAGCCTACATACCGCCGTCGCCAGCCCACCTTATGAGAGCACCACAGTGAGCACAAAAGCAAACCCGCTAACAAGACAGGTCAAGGTATAGCCCATGGGACGGAAGAGATGGGCTACATTTTCTAAAATAGAAGACAACGGACAGGGACATGAAACTGTCCCTCAAAGGCGGATTTAGCAGTAAAGACAGTCCCATAAAACTGTCTTTAAGATGGCCCTGGAGCACGTACATACCGCCCGTCACCCTCATCACAAACCACTCTCACTTATCCCTAATACCACTACAGGTCAAAGATGAGGTAAGTCGTAACAAGGTAAGTGTACCGGAAGGTGCACTTGGCATACCAAGGCGTAGCTATAACAAAAAGCATTCAGCTTACACCTGAAAGATATCTACCACCCCCGGATCGCCTTGAAGCCTACCCCTAGCTCCAACAACACTACCACAAGCACACTCCATCACCAAAACTAAAACATTCTACTCAACTTAGTATAGGCGATAGAAAAGTACCTAAGGACGCCATAGAAACACGTACCGTAAGGGAAAGGTGAAATAACAGTGAAACCTAAAGCCACAAACAGCAAAGATAAACCCTTGTACCTTTAGCATTATGATCTAGCAAGAACAACCAAGCAAAATGAATTTAAGCTTGCCCTCCCGAAACCCGGGCGAGCTACTTGAAGGCAGCTGCCCCGAGCGAACCCGTCTCTGTTGCAAAAGAGTGGGACGACCTTCTAGTAGAGGTGACAATCCTACCGAGCCGGGTGATAGCTGGTTGCCTGTGAAAGGAATCTAAGTTCCGCCTCAACTCTTCCCGACGGACAATAACCCACCATGAAAAAGTTGAAAGTAATTTAAAGGGGGTACAGCCCCTTTAAAAAAGAATACAACCTCCACCAGAGGATAACCTACCGCACGCATAACAGTGGGCCTTTAAGCAGCCACCAACAAAGAGTGCGTCAAAGCTCTACCCCCCCCCCCCAAAAAATCTACCAACAACACGACTCCCTCACCACTAACAGGCCAACCTATCTACATATAGGAGAATCAATGCTAGAATGAGTAACCAGGGGCCCCACACCCCCTCCAAAGCGCAAACTTACATCATAATATTATTAACAAACCAAAATCAACACCAACCACCAACAAGAATAGCCTATTTTCCAGCCCGTTAACCCCACCAAGGAGCGCTCACTAGAAAGATTAAAATCTGTAAAAGGAACTAGGCAAACCCAAGGCCCGACTGTTTACCAAAAACATAGCCTTCAGCCAACCAAGTATTGAAGGTAATGCCTGCCCAGTGACACTACGTTTAACGGCCGCGGTATCCTAACCGTGCAAAGGTAGCGCAATCAATTGTCCCATAAATCGAGACCTGTATGAACGGCTAAACGAGGTCTTAACTGTCTCTTACAGATAATCAGTGAAATTGATCTCCCCGTGCAAAAGCGAGGATACACCCATAAGACGAGAAGACCCTGTGGAACTTCAAAATCAGTGACCACTTCACATACTTCTTTTCCAACTAGGACCTACAACCCCTACATGCTTGGCCACCATTTTTCGGTTGGGGCGACCTTGGAGAAAAACTAATCCTCCAAAACAAAGACCATGCCTCTTAACTAAGAATACCCCTCAACGTACTAATAGTAACCAGACCCAATAAAATTGACCAATGAACCAAGCTACCCCAGGGATAACAGCGCAATCCCCTCCAAGAGCCCCTATCGACGAGGGGGCTTACGACCTCGATGTTGGATCAGGACATCCTAATGGTGCAGCCGCTATTAAGGGTTCGTTTGTTCAACGATTAATAGTCCTACGTGATCTGAGTTCAGACCGGAGCAATCCAGGTCGGTTTCTATCTATGCCAAGCTCTCCCTAGTACGAAAGGACCGGAAGAGCCGGGCCACTACCCCACGGCACGCCCCCACCCAAGTAGTGAACCAAACTCAACTACTCACAAACATACTTCACCCTAGAAAAGGGTAGCTAGCGTGGCAGAGCCCGGCAAGTGCAAAAGGCTTAAGCCCTTTCCCCAGAGGTTCAAGTCCTCTCCCTAGCTACCACCCTATGACTCAACCTACCATCATTAACCTTACCATATCAATATCCTACATCATCCCAATCTTGATCGCCGTCGCCTTCCTCACCTTAGTAGAACGAAAAATCCTAAGCTACATACAAGCCCGCAAAGGACCTAACATCGTGGGCCCATTCGGCCTACTACAACCAATTGCCGACGGCGTAAAACTATTTATCAAAGAACCCATCCGACCTTCTACATCCTCACCACTCCTATTCACTGCAACCCCCCCACTAGCCCTGCTACTCGCACTCACAATCTGAACCCCCCTCCCTCTACCATTCCCCCTCGCCGACCTCAACCTAGGTCTGCTCTTCCTACTAGCAATATCCAGCCTCGCAGTGTACTCTATTCTATGATCAGGCTGAGCCTCAAATTCAAAATACGCACTAATTGGAGCACTACGAGCCGTAGCACAAACCATCTCATACGAAGTCACACTGGCCATCATCCTGCTGTCTGTAGTCCTCCTAAGCGGTAACTTCTCCCTAACTAGCTTAATCGCCACCCAAGAACCTCTATGTCTCCTCTTCTCCTCCTGACCTCTAGCAATAATATGATTCATCTCAACCTTAGCCGAGACCAACCGCGCACCATTCGACCTCACAGAAGGAGAATCAGAACTTGTATCAGGATTCAACGTAGAATACGCAGCAGGCCCTTTCGCCCTATTTTTCCTAGCTGAATATGCCAACATCATACTAATAAACATACTAACTACCATCCTATTCCTAAACCCAAGTATACTAAGCCCCACCTTAGAACTCCACCCACTAGTACTAGCCACAGAAACCCTACTGCTCTCCTCGAGCTTCCTATGGATCCGCGCCTCTTACCCACGGTTTCGTTACGACCAACTCATACACCTCCTATGAAAAAACTTCCTCCCCCTGACCCTAGCGCTATGCCTCTGACACACCAGCATACCAATTTGCTTCGCTGGCCTACCCCCCTGCCTAAGGAAATGTGCCTGAACGCAAAGGGTCACTATGATAAAGTGAACATGGAGGTACACCAGCCCTCTCATTTCCTGGCCTTTAACCTTAGAAAAGTAGGAATCGAACCTACACAAGAGAGATCAAAACCCTCCATACTTCCCTTATATTATTTCCTAGTGGGGTCAGCTAACAAAGCTATCGGGCCCATACCCCGAAAATGACGGTTCAACCCCATCCCCCACTAATGAGCCCATACACAAAAGCACTAACCTCCACAAGCCTCATCCTCGGAACAATCATCACCACCACAAGCAATCACTGAATCATAGCTTGAATTGGACTAGAAACCAATACCCTAGCCATCATCCCCCTGATCTCAAAAACACACCACCCCCGAGCCATCGAAGCCGCAATCAAATGCTTCCTAGTACAGGCCACCGCATCCACACTCCTCCTTTTTTCAAGCACGATCAATGCATGATCATCTGGACAATGAGACATCACACTAACAACTCACCCCACACCATGCCTTCTCATAACAACAGCAATAGCAATAAAACTTGGACTAGCACCCTTCCACTTCTGATACCCAGAAGTCCTACAAGGAACATCAATCACAACCGCCCTGCTACTATCAACACTAATAAAACTCCCCCCACTCACCCTCCTTATCATGACATCCCACTCACTCAACCCAACCATACTGACCCTACTTGCCATCTCCTCAGCAGCCCTAGGGGGCTGAATAGGCCTAAACCAAACACAAACCCGCAAGATCTTGGCCTTCTCATCCATCTCCCACCTAGGCTGAATAATCATCATCATCTTATACCAACCCAAACTTACCACACTAACCTTTTACTTATACGTTATAATAACTGCCGCCGTATTCCTCACCCTAAACACCACAAAAGCACTAAACCTCCCAACACTAATAACCTCCTGAACAAAAACACCAATCCTCAACACAACCTTCACACTCACCCTCCTTTCCCTAGCAGGCCTGCCCCCATTGACAGGCTTCTTCCCCAAATGACTTATCATCCAAGAACTAACCAAACAAGAACTAACCCCCACAGCCGTACTCATTACCATACTCTCCCTCTTAAGCCTCTTTTTCTACCTCCGACTCATATACCACTCAGCAATCACCATCCCCCCCAACACCTCAACCCATATAAAACACTGACACACCCACAACTCAGCAAATACCCTCACCGCTGCCCTTACCTCCTCCTCAATCATACTACTCCCACTATCCCCAATAATCATAGCCCTTGTTTAGAAACTTAGGATAACAAACTAAACCGAAGGCCTTCAAAGCCTTAAACAAGAGTTAAACCTCTTAGTTTCTGCTAAAATCCGCAGGACATTAACCTGCATCTCCTGAATGCAACCCAGACACTTTAATTAAGCTAGGACTTTTCTAGACAGATGGGCCTCGATCCCATAACATCATGGTTAACAGCCAAGTGCCTAAACCTTACAGGCTTCTGTCTATTAGACCTCGGCGCACTCTTAATGCACATCAATGAGCTTGCAACTCAATATGAACTTTCACCGCAAGGTCGATAAGAAAGGGAATTTAACCCCTGTAAAAAGGTCTACAGCCTAACGCTTACTACACTCAGCCATCTTACCTATGACACTCACCAATAAATGACTATTCTCAACCAATCACAAAGACATCGGCACCCTCTACCTAATCTTCGGGGCATGAGCAGGCATAGTAGGAACAGCCCTCAGCCTACTTATCCGAGCAGAACTAGGACAACCCGGAACACTCCTGGGGGACGACCAAATCTACAATGTAGTAGTCACCGCCCACGCCTTCGTAATAATCTTCTTCATAGTCATACCTATCATGATCGGAGGATTTGGCAACTGACTGGTCCCACTGATAATCGGAGCCCCAGACATGGCCTTCCCACGCATAAACAACATAAGCTTCTGACTCCTACCACCCTCATTCATACTACTTTTAGCATCCTCTACAGTAGAAGCCGGAGCCGGCACTGGATGAACAGTCTACCCCCCCCTAGCCGGTAATCTAGCCCACGCCGGAGCCTCAGTAGACCTGGCCATCTTCTCTCTTCACCTGGCCGGAGTGTCTTCCATCCTAGGGGCTATTAACTTCATCACAACTGCCATCAACATAAAACCTCCATCCCTATCACAATATCAAACACCCCTATTCGTATGATCTGTACTTATCACCGCCATCCTTTTACTACTATCTCTCCCAGTATTAGCTGCAGGAATCACAATACTCCTGACAGACCGCAATCTAAACACTACATTCTTTGACCCGGCCGGTGGCGGCGACCCCATCTTATACCAACACCTGTTCTGATTCTTCGGACACCCAGAAGTATACATCCTCATCCTACCTGGCTTTGGAATTATCTCGCACGTGGTAGCCTACTATGCAGGCAAAAAGGAACCTTTCGGCTACATGGGCATAGTTTGAGCCATACTATCAATCGGCTTCTTGGGCTTCATCGTATGAGCACATCACATATTCACAGTCGGCATAGACGTCGACACCCGAGCCTACTTCACATCCGCCACCATGATCATTGCCATTCCAACAGGCATCAAAGTATTCAGCTGACTAGCTACCCTGCACGGAGGCACCATCAAATGAGACCCACCCATACTATGAGCCATGGGATTTATCTTCTTATTCACTATCGGAGGCCTAACAGGCATCATCCTAGCCAACTCATCACTAGACATTGCCCTACACGACACATACTATGTAGTTGCCCACTTCCACTACGTCCTCTCCATAGGGGCCGTCTTCGCTATCCTAGCCGGATTCACCCACTGATTCCCCCTATTCACCGGATACACACTCCACCCAACATGGACCAAAACCCACTTTGGAATCATATTCACAGGGGTCAACCTAACCTTTTTCCCTCAGCACTTCCTAGGCCTAGCCGGCATGCCCCGTCGATACTCAGACTACCCTGACGCCTACACCACATGAAACACCATGTCCTCTATTGGCTCATTAATCTCACTAACAGCCGTAATCATACTAATATTCATCATTTGAGAAGCCTTCGCATCAAAACGAAAAATCCTAGAACCAGAACTAACCCACACCAACATCGAATGAATTCACGGTTGCCCCCCACCACACCACACCTTCGAAGAACCAACCTTTGTCCAAGCACAAGAAAGGAAGGAATCGAACCTTCACACGCTGGTTTCAAGCCAACCGCATCTAACCATTCATGCTTCTTTCTTAATGGGGTATTAGTAAACCCATTACATAGCCTTGTCAAGACTAAATCACAGATGAGAACCCTGTATACCCCACCATGGCAAATCACCTACAACTTGGATTTCAAGACGCCGCCTCTCCTATCATAGAAGAACTTGTAGAATTCCACGACCACGCCCTAATAGTAGCCCTAACAATCTGCACCCTAGTCCTCTACATACTGACCCTTATACTCACAGAAAAACTATCCTCCAACGCAGTAGACGCACAAGAAATTGAACTGATCTGAACAATTCTCCCTGCTATCGTACTGATCCTTCTAGCCCTCCCATCCCTACAAATCCTATACATAATAGATGAAATCAACGAACCAGACCTAACCCTCAAAGCAATCGGCCACCAATGATACTGAACGTACGAATACACAGACTTCAAAGACTTAACATTCGATTCCTACATAATCCCAACAACTGACCTCCTCCCAGGACACTTCCGCCTACTAGAAGTAGACCACCGAGTTGTCATCCCCATAGAATCACCCATCCGCATCATCATCACTGCCAGCGATGTACTTCACTCCTGAACCGTCCCCTCACTTGGTGTAAAAACAGATGCAATTCCTGGGCGCCTCAACCAAACATCAATTCTTACCACCCGACCTGGAATTTACTACGGCCAATGCTCAGAGATCTGCGGAGCCAACCACAGCTATATACCAATTGTAGTGGAATCCACCCCCCTTTCCAACTTCGAAACCTGATCCTCACTACTACTGTCCTAACCTCCAACCATTAAGAAGCTATGCATCAGCACTAGCCTTTTAAGCTAGAAATAGAGGACCGCCAGCCCTCCTTAATGATATGCCACAGCTCAACCCAAGCCCATGACTCTACACCATACTAGCCTCTTGACTAGTCCTATCTACAATGATTCAACCTAAAATCCTATCATTCACCCCCACCACCCCACCCCCCCATAAAACCACCTCAACCACCAGCACCACCCCATGAACCTGACCATGAACCTAAGCTTCTTCGACCAATTCACAAGCCCCTGCCTCTTAGGAATCCCCCTTACCCTCATCTCCCTAACATTCCCAGCCCTACTCTTCCCATCCCTAAACAACCGATGAATCACCAACCGCCTATCCACCATCCAACTATGACTCTTACACACCACCACAAAACAACTAATAAGCCCCCTAAACAAACAAGGCCATAAATGAGCTTTAATCCTTATCTCACTTATAACCATACTCCTAACAATCAATCTCCTAGGCCTGCTACCATACACATTCACCCCCACAACCCAACTATCGATGAACCTAGCACTAGCCTTCCCCCTATGACTTGCAACACTACTTACAGGCCTGCGTAACCAACCCTCAACTTCCCTAGGACACCTCCTACCAGAAGGTACCCCAACCCCACTAGTCCCAGCCCTGATTCTAATCGAAACCATTAGCCTTCTCATTCGCCCATTAGCCCTAGGGGTCCGCCTCACAGCTAACTTAACAGCAGGACACCTACTCATCCAACTCACCTCTACAGCCACAATCACACTACTAACAATTGCACCAACAGTCTCAGCCCTAACCGCATTAATCCTACTCCTACTCACCATCCTAGAAATTGCAGTAGCCATAATCCAAGCCTATGTCTTTGTCCTCCTACTAAGCCTTTACTTACAAGAAAACATCTAATGGCCCACCAAGCACACTCATTTCATATAGTAGACCCAAGCCCATGACCCATCTTCGGAGCGGCTGCCGCCTTACTAACAACCTCAGGACTAGCCATATGATTCCACCACCACTCAACACAACTCCTAACACTAGGACTCCTATCCATACTACTTGTCATACTCCAATGATGACGAGACATTGTACGAGAAAGCACATTCCAAGGCCACCACACCCCAACAGTCCAAAAAGGACTGCGATACGGAATAATCCTATTCATCACATCAGAGGCATTTTTCTTCCTAGGATTCTTCTGAGCATTCTTCCACTCCAGCTTAGTCCCAACCCCCGAACTAGGAGGACAATGACCCCCAACTGGGGTCAACCCACTCAACCCATTAGAAGTCCCACTCCTAAACACAGCCATTCTCCTAGCCTCAGGCGTTACCGTTACATGAGCACACCACAGCATCATGGAAACCAACCAAAAACAAGCCATCCACGCACTAACCTTGACCATCCTACTAGGTATCTACTTCACCGCCCTCCAAGCAACAGAATACTACGAAGCACCCTTCTCCATTGCTGACGGAGTATACGGCTCAACCTTCTTCGTAGCCACAGGCTTCCATGGACTCCACGTAATCATTGGATCTTCCTTCTTACTAATTTGCCTCCTACGACTAGTCAAATTCCACTTTACATCCCACCACCATTTTGGATTCGAAGCAGCCGCCTGATACTGACACTTCGTAGACATCGTCTGATTATTCCTCTACACCACAATCTACTGATGAGGTTCCTGCTCTTCTAGTATAATAATTACAATTGACTTCCAATCTCTAGAATCTGGTACAAACCCAGAGAAGGGCAATAAATACAATCCTATTTATACTCACCACATCCCTTGCCCTGAGCACACTCCTACTAATTCTCAACTCCTGACTCACCCAAATAAACTTAGACCAAGAAAAACTATCCCCATATGAATGCGGCTTCGACCCGCTCGGCTCCGCCCGCCTACCATTCTCAGTCCGCTTCTTCCTCAGTAGCAATTCTATTTCTCCTATTTGACCTCGAAATTGCACTCTTACTCCCCCTCCCCTGAGCCACCCAACTCCAATCCCCCATTACAACCCTAACCTGAACCTCAACCATAATTGCCCTTCTCACCCTAAGTTTAATTTACGAATGACTCCAAAGCGGCCTCGAATGGGCCGAATAAACAGAAAGTTAGTCTAACCAAGACAGTTGACTTCGACTCAACAGACCATAGCCGCCGACCTATGACTTTCTTCATGTCCCCACTCCACCTCCCATTCTACACTGCCTTCACCCTAAGCACTCTAGGATTAACCTTCCACCGAACCCACCTAATTTCAGCCCTACTCTGCTTAGAAAGTATAATACTGTCCACCTATCTCACCCTATCAGCCTGACCAATCGAAAACCAAGCACCTTCCACAATACTAACCCCAGTACTCATACTCACATTCTCAGCCTGCGAAGCAAGCACAGGATTGGCAATAATAGTAGCCTCAACACGAACTCACGGCTCCGATCACCTGCACAACCTCAACCTCCTACAATGCTAAAAATCATCATCCCCACAATCATACTACTACCAACAACCCTGCTATCCCCCCCAAAATTCCTATGAATTAACACTACAACCCACAGCCTACTAATCGCTACATTCAGCCTTCACTTACTACTACCCACCTACTACCCCCCCAAAGCCCTAACCCCATGAACTGGACTCGACCAAATCTCATCCCCACTGACAGTCCTAACATGCTGACTCCTACCACTTATAATTATCGCAAGCCAAAACCACTTACAACACGACCCACTCCCACGAAAACGAACATTCATCATAACTCTCATAGCAGTTCAACCCTTCATCATCCTAGCCTTCTCAAGTACAGAACTAACCCTATTCTACATTGCATTCGAAGCAACCCTAATTCCAACCTTAATCCTAATCACACGATGAGGAAGCCAACCAGAACGCCTAGCCGCCGGAACCTACCTGCTCTTTTACACCCTCATTAGCTCTCTCCCACTCCTAATCGCCATCCTCCACCTCCACACACAAACCGGCACCCTCCACCTCATAACCTTGAAACTAACCCACCACCCACTCACCACCACATGACCCAACCTATTATCAAGCTTGGCCCTACTAACTGCATTCATGGTAAAAGCCCCCCTCTATGGCCTACACTTATGACTACCAAAAGCCCACGTAGAAGCACCAATTGCAGGATCCATGCTCCTCGCCGCACTTCTCTTAAAACTAGGAGGCTACGGCATTATACGAGTCACCCCCCTCATAACCCCCCTACCTACCCCCATCCACTACCCATTCCTCACCCTAGCCCTATGAGGAGCACTAATAACAAGTTCCATCTGCATACGCCAAACAGACCTAAAATCGCTAATCGCCTACTCATCCGTCAGCCACATAGGTCTGGTCATCGCAGCCAGCACCATCCAAACCCCCTGATCCTTCTCAGGGGCACTAATTCTAATAATCTCCCACGGACTGACCTCCTCAATACTATTCTGCTTAGCCAACACCAACTACGAACGAACACACAGTCGAACCCTACTTCTCATACGAGGCCTACAACCCATACTCCCCCTCATATCAGCCTGATGACTCTTGGCCAATCTGACAAACATAGCCCTACCCCCAACCACAAACCTAATAGCCGAACTTACCATTATAACTGCCCTATTCAACTGATCCGCACCCACAATCCTCCTAACGGGCACCGCAACCCTACTAACTGCCTCATACACCCTCTTCATACTCCTAACCACACAACGAGGCCCCCTACCCACCCACATTACATCCCTACAAAACTCCAACACCCGAGAACACCTGCTAATAACACTACATATAGTACCTCTACTCCTATTAATCCTAAAACCAGAATTAATCTCAGGATCCCCTATATGCAAGCATAGTTTAAACAAAACATTAGTCTGTGATCCTAAAAACAGAAGTTAGACCCTTCTTGCCTGCCACGAGGGGAGGTTAAACCAACAAGAACTGCTAATTCTTGCATCTGAGTCTAGACCCTCAGCCCCCTTATCACTTTTAAAGGATAGCAGTAATCCACTGGTCTTAGGAACCACACACCTTGGTGCAAATCCAAGTAAAAGTAATGGATGCCCCTATACTAATAAACTCCTCTCTACTTCTCACACTACTCACTATCTCCCTACCCTTACTAACCCGCCTATCCCCCAAAACCATCAAAACCTCACCCTCCTCCATCACACACACCATCAAACTAGCCTTCCTAATGAGCCTAGTACCAGCAACAACATTCACCTACATAGGCACAGAAAGCATCATCTCCCACTGAGAGTGAAAACCCATCATAAACCTCAAAATCCCAATCAGCCTAAAACTAGACCAATATTCCATAATATTCCTCCCCACGGCCCTATTTGTAACATGATCAATCCTAGAATTTGCCTCCTGATACATAGCCTCAGAACCTCACATCACCAAATTCTTCTTACACCTACTAACCTTCCTAACAGCCATACTCCTACTAACAACCGCCAACAACATACTCCTCCTGTTCATCGGCTGAGAAGGAGTAGGAATTATATCCTTCCTACTAATCGGATGATGACACGGCCGAGCAGAAGCCAACACAGCAGCCCTCCAAGCCGTACTGTACAACCGAATCGGAGACATTGGCCTCATCCTCAACATAGCATGACTAGCCTCCTCCCTAAACACCTGAGAACTACAACAAATCTCACCCACCCACCTTTCCATAATCCCCATCCTAGGCCTAATCCTAGCGGCCGCCGGAAAATCAGCCCAATTCGGCCTACACCCATGACTACCCGCCGCCATAGAAGGCCCAACCCCAGTCTCCGCCCTGCTTCATTCCAGCACCATAGTTGTAGCGGGAATCTTCCTACTCATCCGCACCCACCCCCTATTCACCAATAACCAACCAGCCCTCACCACATGCCTCTGCCTAGGCGCCCTCTCAACCCTATTTGCCGCCACATGCGCCCTCACCCAAAACGATATCAAAAAAATCATTGCCTTCTCCACATCAAGTCAACTAGGATTAATAATAGTTACCATTGGACTAAATCTACCCCAACTCGCTTTTCTACACATCTCAACCCATGCCTTTTTTAAAGCCATACTATTCCTCTGCTCAGGGTCGATCATTCACAACCTCAACGGAGAACAAGATATCCGAAAAATAGGAAACCTACAAAAAGCACTCCCAACAACCACCTCCTGCCTCACTATCGGCAGCCTAGCCCTCATAGGAACCCCTTTCCTTGCAGGATTCTACTCAAAAGACCTCATTATTGAAAACCTAAACACCTCCTACCTAAACAGCTGAGCACTCCTACTAACCCTCCTAGCCACATCATTCACAGCCACATACAGCCTACGCATAACACTACTAGTACAAACAGGACCCACCCGTATACCAGCAACAACCCCAATCAACGAAAACAACCCAGCAATCTCAAAACCCATCACTCGCCTAGCCATAGGCAGCATTATAGCCGGCCTACTACTCTCATCCTTCACCCCACCCATACACACCCCCCCAATAACCATGCCAACACACACTAAAACAGCAGCAATTACAGCCACAATCCTAGGCCTAATCCTAGCAATAGAACTCTCCAACCTAACACAATCCCTAACCTACCCAAAACAAAACCTCCCATCAACCTTCTCCATCTCCCTGGGCTTCTTCAACCCCCTAACCCACCGTACAAGCTCTACAAGCCTACTAACCTACGGACAAAAAACTGCCTCACACCTAATCGACCTATTCTGGTACAAAAAACTAGGACCCGAAGGACTTGCCAACACCCAACAAGCAGCAGCAAAAGCCTCAACCACAATCCACACAGGACTAATCAAAACGTACCTAGGATCATTTGCCCTATCCACCGCCACCGCCGCCCTACTAACACTTAACCAATAACCCTAATGGCCCCCAATATACGAAAATCCCACCCCCTACTAAAAATAATCAACAACTCCCTGATCGATCTTCCCACTCCCCCTAACATCTCAGCCTGATGAAACTTCGGGTCACTACTCGGAATCTGCCTAATAACTCAAATCATCACCGGCCTACTTCTAGCCACCCATTATACAGCCGACTCCACCCTAGCCTTCACATCCGTCTCTCACACATGCCGAAACGTCCAACACGGCTGACTAATTCGCAACATACATGCAAACGGAGCATCCATATTCTTCATTTGCATCTACCTCCACATCGGACGAGGACTGTACTACGGCTCCTATCTCTACAAAGAAACCTGAAACACAGGGGTCCTACTCCTTTTAACCCTAATAGCAACTGCCTTCGTCGGCTATGTTCTCCCATGGGGCCAAATATCCTTCTGAGGAGCTACCGTCATCACTAACCTCTTCTCAGCCATCCCATACATTGGCCAAACTTTAGTAGAATGAGCCTGAGGCGGGTTCTCAGTAGACAACCCCACCCTCACCCGATTCTTTGCCCTACATTTCCTACTCCCATTCATCATTGCAGGCTTAACAACCATCCACCTCACCTTCCTGCATGAAACCGGATCAAACAACCCCCTAGGAATCACATCCAACTGTGACAAAATCCCCTTCCACCCCTACTTCTCCACAAAAGACATTCTAGGCTTACTTCTAATACTCCTCCCCTTCGCCACCCTAACCCTATTCTCCCCAAACATGTTAAGTGACCCAGAAAACTTCACCCCAGCAAATCCCCTAGTCACCCCACCACACATCAAGCCAGAGTGATACTTCCTATTCGCCTACGCTATCTTACGCTCCATCCCTAACAAACTAGGCGGAGTACTAGCCCTAGCCGCATCAGTACTAGTTCTACTCTTAATCCCCTTTCTACATAAATCCAAACAACGCACCCTAACATTCCGCCCCCTCTCCCAACTCCTATTCTGAACCCTCACTGCCAACCTCCTAATCCTAACATGAGTAGGAAGCCAACCTGTAGAACATCCCTTCATTATTATCGGCCAGCTGGCCTCCCTAACCTACTTCACAACAATCCTCATCCTTTTCCCATTAACCAGCACCCTAGAAAACAAACTACTCAACTACTAACACTCTAATAGTTTACAAAAAAACATTGGTCTTGTAAACCAAAGAACGAGGACCACCACCCTCTTAGAGTTACCCCAGCCTCAGAAAAAGAGGAATCAAACCTCTACCACCAGCCCCCAAAGCTGGCGTTCTACACTAAACTATTTTCTGAACCCCCTAAACAGCCCGAATAGCCCCGCGAGACAACCCACGCACAAGCTCCAACACAACAAATAAAGTCAACAATAACCCTCACCCAGCCGCCAAAAACATTCCCACCCCACAAGAATAGAACATAGACACCCCCCCACAATCCACCCAAATAGCAGACACACCCACAACCCCCCCCACAGACCCCCACCACTCAACTACTCCCATCCCTATGACAAGAACCACCACCAAACCCACACCCTGCCAAACAATCCGCCAATCCCCCCAAAACTCAGGAAACGGATCCGCTGCCAATGCCACAGAATACACAAATACTACCAACATCCCTCCTAAATACACCATAAATAACACTAAAGGCACAAAAGACACCCCCAAATTCAATAACCACCCACACCCTGAAAGAGACCCCAAAACCAACCCTAAAACCCCATAATAGGGCGACGGATTAGACGCCACCGCTAACCCCCCTAAAACAAGTCCTACCCCTGAAAAAACCATAAAATAAGTCATACTAGTTTCCACTTGGTCCTTACCCAAGGTCTGCGGCCCGAAAAGCCGCCGTTACTAACACTTAACTATAGAAACTCCATCCTGGGCAATCCCTGGCCACCCCCCCTTACCCCCCCGGCCTTAGGGATTGCCCTTTTACCGCTCGGTATGTATAAATGTGCATTAAACTCTATTCCACATAGACATCCATATGCATGTACTTGATTTCATACTATCCATGTACGCTAGACATACAATTCATGTACCCATCAACATACTATGTATGTACTACAATTATTCCATCCATGTTTAAACGACTATAAATCCATGTACTCACAACATACTATGTATGGACTACAACTATTCCATCCATGTTCAAACGACTATAAATCCATGTACTCACAACATACTATCCAGCGTATAACGGCTATAAATCCATGCTCGAAGAATAATCATGCATGCACCAAACCTGCCTCCCTCAACCAAAAGGCAATCTACTTCTCCTCAACGGCTCTACTTTCAAGTAATTTAAGAGTAATAGTTCCGCCACATAACCTAATATTTCCTCGGACCCAACCCATTCAGAAGCAAACTTATACATATCACATCACTTCAATACGAATATGCCTTGAAGAACTACCCAATAGAATGGTAGCCGCACATATCAATTACGTATCTCTCGCCGTGCCGGTCTCTAAAGAACATGGTTATCTATTGATCGAGCTTCTCACGTGAAATCAGCAACCCGGTGTCAGTAAGATCCATCACGCCCAGCTTCAGGCCCATTCTTTCCCCCTACACCCCTCGCCCTACTTGCACTTTTGCGCCTCTGGTTCCTTTTTCAGGGCCATCTCTTTCATGTCTCCCCCTAACTTGCTCTTCACCGAGACATTTGGTTGGTTATTTATCATCATTGTCCCTCTTAATCGTGTCACTGGAGGTTCCTTTACCTTTCTTCCTTTTTTTTCTCTATCATCTCACTCTGCCCCTCGACGCGGCGGGTATTACGGTTTGTGGACATGCGCATCTGGTTATGCTTGACCAACTAATCTCGCCCTCAGGAGTCCTTTGGTGTTATGGCGTAAAGATATGGGGAATCACCTAAACACTGATGCACTTTGTCTTCCATTTGGTTATGGTATCTCTTACATATTATCTTATGTGTTACTATCGTTTAATGGTCACAGAGCATATTTTTTCACATTTTCAACCATTTTAAAATTTTCGACAAAATTTGACAAAATTTGACAAAATTTGACAAAATTTTTACCGTCCCCAACCCACCTCAGGATGATACTTCACCAATTTTGCCACTCACTCCTGTCACACTCGACGTCTATTAGACCAAAATCGGGATGATATTCCACCCATTTTGCCTCATTCGTCTGTCACACACCCACCCCCCCCCGACGTCTATTATCAGGTCCACCCATTTTGCCATTCTCACACACCCACCCCCCGACGTCTATTAAACCAAAATCAGGGTGATATTCCACCCATTTTGCCATTCATTTATTCGTGTCACACACCCACCCCCCGACGTCTATTAAACCAAAATCAGGGTGATATTCCACCCATTTTGCCATTCATTTATTCGTGTCACACACCCACCCCCCGACGTCTATTAAACCAAAATCAGGGTGATATTCCACCCATTTTGCCATTCATTTATTCGTGTCACACACCCACCCCCCGACGTCTATTAAACCAAAATCAGGGTGATATTCCACCCATTTTGCCATTCATTTATTCGTGTCACACACCCACCCCCGTCTATAATAAGGGGGATATTCCCACCCAATTTGCAAATTCATTTATTCCGTGTCAAACACCCACCCCCCGAAGTCTAATCAAACCAAATCAGGGGAGATAATTCAACCAACATGGCAATTCAATTAATTCCTTGAAACAACACCCACCCGCCCGAAGGCTACAAACTAAAGGAAGAAGTCATCCATTAGCAAATCAT